CATCCACTAAGTGAGTGAAAGAGGTCTCATTGGGAGAATTGGGAAGAGAGAAGGCCAGCCTCCCACTATGTGAAAGAAGAGCTTTTTCTCTCATATTCACTTCTATAGAATAGGTAGTTCGCTTAGCCGCAGCTGAAACCATAGATCTTGCCCGGGATGCTCCCAAGGTAGGACTCCTAAATTGGAAAAAGAATGGAGGGACTGATTCTTGGTCCTCTGCTATGAATGATTTCATGTCTTCAAAGTGCAGGACTTGAGGACATCAGATATATGGGACACTTCGTCACATGGTCTAAGAAAGATGATGAGGCCTCTTGTATTTCCAGAAAAGTGGATAGAGCTCTTGCTAATTGTAAGTGCTTTGGCTCTCTGCCTTTATCTGAATCTGAAGTTGAATTCACCCCCAAGGGCCTCTCTGATCATAGTGCCTGTGTGGTTAGAACAGGGGTGCATATCCTTCCTTTTTCAACTTCATGACTGAACTCCCACTCCCCGAGTTCCACCCTATTGTGAGTAAGGTGTGGCAAACTGATGTCAAAGGCGATCCCATGTAGAAAGTCTGTGCAAAACTTAGATTGGTGAAATACGACCTCTCTGAGATATATGGTTTATGCCGGAAAGGTACGAAGTTGGACTAATTTGGAAACATTGGGCAATTTACTTTATACTTCTATTGCTGCTCAGAAGAAATAGAGGGATCAGAGACAGTCACTGTTGGAAACTGGGGAGTTGGCTGATAAAGATGGACAGTAACGATCGCGTAATATAAATTCTTCGGCCTCGTCATCGAAAGCGGCTTCCAATTGCTCGGAAATTATAAGCTATATGGGGGACTTGGATGGTGAGCAAAAACAATTGATCAAGAAGTTGGTCAACTTTCGCATGAAAGAAGGTAAAAAAACAAGAGTTCGTGCTATTGTTTATCAAACTTTTCATCGCCCCGCTCGAACTGAACGCGATGTAATCAAACTTATGGTTGACGCCCTAGAGAATATAAAGCCCATATGCGAAGTGGAAAGAGTAGGAAGAGCAGGTACTATTTATGATGTCCCTGGGATTGTAGCCAGGGATCGTCAACAAACCTTAGCTATTCGTTGGACCCTTGAAGCAGCTTTCAAACGACGTATAATCTACAGGACAAGCTTAGAGCAATGTTCATTTGATGAGATACTGGATGCTTACCGAAAGAGGGGAATTGCACGTAAGAAAAGGGGGAATCTTCATAGACTGGCTTCCACCAATCGAAGTATCGCGCATTTCAGATGGTGGTAAAGTGAGACCACAAAAAGAGCTCTTCCGAATGATAAATAAAAAAAGTGCTTAGTTTCGTTGGAAAAACCAACGCAAATCTCATATTTACTTTATAAAGCCGGATATATAAAAGGTTGGAGAGAGTGACTTTATGAAATTCTCTTATGTTATGTAAGTAGCTATGTAGTTAGTTAGTCTTTTTTTTCTAGTAAGCCTCTTCCCTGTGTATTAGCCCCCCTTTTTTCAAAAAAGAAGCCCCAGCTCCCTAAGAGGGACCCTTCTCTGATAAGGAAGGAAACAAAAGAATCTCAATTTTACGACAAATCCGGTCCGATGGCTGTTCTCCACTAACCACAAAGATATAGGGACTCTATATTTCATTTCATCTTTGGTGCCATTGCTGGAGTGATGGGCACATGCTTCTCAGTACTGATTCGTATGGAATTAGCACGACCCGGCGATCAAATTCTTGGTGGGAATCATCAACTTTATAATGTTTTAATAACGGCTCACGCTTTTTTAATGATCTTTTTTATGGTTATGCCGGCGATGATAGGTGGATCTGGTAATTGGTCTGTTCCGATTCTGGTAGGTGCGCCTGACATGGCATTTCCACGATTAAATAATATTTCATTCTGGTTGTTGCCACCAAGTCTCGTGCTCCTATTAAGCCCAGCCTGGGTAGCGGCACTGGGTGGACGGTCTATCCGCCCTTAAGTGGTATTACCAGCCATTCTGGAGGAGCAGTTGATTCAGCAATTTCTAGTCCTCATCTATCTGGTGTTTCATCCATTTTAGGTTCTATCAATTTTATAACAACTATCTCCAACATGCGTGGACCTGGAATGACTATGCATAGATCACCCCTATTTGTGTGGTCCGTTCTAGTGACAGCATTCCCACCTTTATTATCACTTCCGGTACTGGCAGGGGCAATTACCATGTTATTAACCGAGAAATAGCGTAATAGAGAGAAAGATTGTATCAATATCAAGGCAAGTGGGAGGCGAGTAATTGAATCATCATCAGGTTAGGATCGATCTAAACCAGCCCATTATTTATATGATATGATTCAACATGCCAACTATTAAACAACTTATGTTCACAGGGGCTAGAAAGACTCGGTCATAGGAACTTAGACCACCTACGCGCTGGTAAACGAAAACCACCTCGACCGGATCAGAGTAAACAACAATGTCGAATCAGGCCGCCCCTTGTCTTGAAAGAATTCACACGCGGCCACCAGCTT